TATATAAATAGATAAATAATAAGAAATTAACGCTTGAGAGTGATATATGTTATAGTTGTATATGTAAATCCTAGATGTGAAAATAGAATAGTAAATAGAATAGTAATATGAATATGCGGAATTTATCAATCAACAAAAAGGTATAAATATAAATAATTTGATTTCTTTTTTTATTCAAAGAATAAATAAGTGTAAATAGAAATGATGAAATAAGAAACAACGGCCAATGTCATAAAAATGATGAATCATAAATAGAGTTTAGGTTCGAATTCCATAGATAATATGAATGGGATTGTCTATAATGATAGAGAAATACAACATCTCCGCATATATAATTCTTAATTCTTATTCATCTACTTTGATATATATTATATTAATAATATATTTATATTTATTTTTTAAAATGGGTTGGTTAAGTTTGAAAATGCACTCATTGAATGAGTAAACAATTGAATTGGATTCGGTTGGATAGTACCAACGAAATCGAGTACTAATTCCCATTTCTTATTGAATTAACCGATCTACTTGCTATCGGACATTTTTTTATTTTTGTTTGCAAAAAAAATTTCGACATATAATACTTTATTATTATGAGAATCAATCCTACTACTTCTACTTCGGGTCCTGGGGTTTCCGCTCTTGAAGAAAAAAACCTGGGGCGTATTGCTCAAATCATTGGTCCGGTACTGGATGTATCCTTTCCACCGGGCAAGATGCCTAATATTTACAACGCTTTGGTAGTTAAAGGTCAAGATACGGTTGGCCAGCAAATTAATGTAACTTGCGAGGTACAGCAATTATTAGGAAATAATCGAGTTAGAGCTGTAGCTATGAGTGCTACAGATGGTCTGATGAGAGGAATGGAAGTGATTGATACAGGAGCTCCTCTAAGTGTTCCAGTTGGTGGGGCGACTCTCGGACGAATTTTCAACGTTCTTGGAGAGCCTGTTGATAATTTGGGTCCTGTAGATACTCGCACAACATCTCCTATTCATAGATCTGCGCCTGCCTTTATACAGTTAGATACAAAATTATCTATTTTTGAAACGGGGATTAAAGTAGTGGATCTTTTAGCTCCTTATCGTCGTGGAGGAAAAATCGGGCTATTCGGGGGGGCCGGAGTGGGTAAAACCGTACTCATCATGGAATTGATCAACAACATTGCAAAAGCTCATGGAGGTGTATCCGTATTTGGCGGAGTGGGCGAACGCACTCGTGAAGGAAATGATCTTTACATGGAAATGAAAGAATCTGGGGTGATTAATGAACAAAATATTGCGGAATCAAAAGTCGCTCTAGTCTATGGTCAGATGAATGAACCGCCGGGAGCTCGTATGAGAGTTGGCTTGACTGCCCTAACCATGGCGGAATATTTCCGGGATGTTAATGAACAGGACGTACTTCTATTTATCGACAATATTTTTCGTTTCGTCCAAGCAGGATCCGAAGTATCCGCTTTATTAGGAAGAATGCCTTCCGCTGTAGGTTATCAACCCACTCTTAGTACAGAAATGGGTTCTTTGCAAGAAAGAATTACTTCTACCAAAGAGGGATCCATAACTTCTATTCAAGCCGTTTATGTACCTGCGGACGATTTGACGGACCCCGCTCCTGCCACAACATTTGCGCATTTAGATGCTACTACCGTACTATCAAGAGGACTCGCTGCAAAAGGGATCTATCCAGCAGTAGATCCTTTAGATTCAACATCAACTATGCTCCAACCTAGAATTGTTGGTGAGGAACATTATGAAACTGCGCAAAAAGTTAAGCAAACTTCACAACGTTACAAAGAACTTCAGGACATTATAGCTATCCTTGGGTTGGACGAATTGTCCGAAGAGGATCGTTTAACCGTAGCAAGAGCACGAAAAATTGAGCGTTTCTTATCACAACCCTTCTTCGTAGCAGAAGTTTTTACCGGTTCTCCAGGAAAATATGTTGGTCTAACAGAAACAATTAGGGGTTTTCAACTGATCCTTTCCGGGGAATTAGATGGTCTTCCGGAACAGGCCTTTTATTTGGTAGGTAATATCGATGAAGCTACCGCGAAGGCTATGAACTTAGATGTGGAGAGCAAATTGAAGAAATGACCTTAAATCTATGTGTACTGACCCCTAATCGAATTGTTTGGGATTCGGAAGTGCAAGAAATAATTTTATCGACTAATAGCGGCCAAATTGGTGTATTACCAAATCACGCACCTATTGCCACGGCTGTAGATATAGGAATTTTGAGAATACGTCTTAACGACCAATGGTTAACAATAGCTCTGATGGGCGGTTTCGCTAGAATAGGCAATAATGAAATAACCATTTTAGTAAATGATGCAGAGAGGGGCAGTGACATTGATCCGCAAGAAGCTCAACAAACTCTTGAAATAGCTGAAGCTAATTTAAGTAGCGCTGAAGGCAAGAGACAAACAATTGAGGCAAATTTAGCTCTCCGACGAGCTAGGACGCGAGTCGAGGCTATCAATACAATTTTATAACTAGTTGTTGGTGCGTCCGAATAGAATATAGAAGAATAAAGAAAAAGAAATTTGGATTATACACCATATTCTATTTGGATTCTACCGATTGAATCCAATCAAGTGTAATCAGATTTTGGTGCAACAAGAAACAACTCAAAAAATCGAAAAAATAAGAAGTAGTAGGGTATGGAAAAGATACAAAAAAAATCAAAAAAAGAAGGTGGGTAGAAATACTTATTAGATACCATTGGCTGTGCGGTATCTAATAAGTTCTACCTACTATTGGATTTGAACCAATGACTCCTGCCGTATGAAAGCAATACTCTAACCGCTGGGTTAAGTAGGTCATTTATTATCATAAAGAAAAAAAAAAAAGGAACCCGTCACATTGATAGATTATAGATGGAATCTTATTTCTAAGCAATACCCTTGACAGGAAACAGATCAGAGAGCTATCATGTCAGATTATGCAATACTCACCTTGACAAGAATTTATATAATGATAAAATATTTATCACAAACACAAGGGCCATAGCTCAGTTGGTAGAGCACCTCGTTTACACGCGCGCCAATGTTTTTTCAGAGGAGTCCATCATGTAATCAACAGAATTTATCTTAGTAAAAAGTCGACGTCTTACTCCATGGATTCGAAGGAACAAGAGAACAATAGCCTGACAAATGGTTGGTTGGTCCAATTGAGGTCCCAATTTAGGCGCCAAGAAATAGAACCCATCATTGATTTGATAATTGATAAGGTGAATATTCAGTCCATTCAATGCTAGGCATAATGAGTATAAGTACCTCAAAAAAAATCTCTTTTTGTCCTATGAACTTGAAGGTGTATGAAGTTTCATATTTGATGCTTTGGGCAGAGCGATAGAGACTCCATTTAACTTAGGTTGATATAGGCCGAAGGCAGACCTACGTCAAGATAACTCTTTTTTGAAACACTTTGGTATTGCTACTGAATAAAAATAAAGAGTCAGAGCACGCGGAGCCATCTCGTTATCTTTCTGTTAAGAAAAAGGATGGCGGACTCGCTGATATTTATATCAGTTGATGAAAGAGCCCAATGCAAAAAAAATGCACGTTGGGTCTTTGAAACAGTTCGAATCATTTTGATAATAATAAGTTTGATCTGTTTTACCGAGAAGGTCTACGGTTCGAGTCCGTATAGCCCTAATTTTTCATTAATGTAAATTTCCAATTCAAAAATCGTAATTCGATATATCATATATATCATAAAGTAATAAATAGAATCGAGTAATCGAAAAATACAAATTTGAGGAGGTTTCAATGAAGTATCCTCCTAAATTTACTAGACGATTTCGTATCGTTATAGTAATGAATGTCATTTTTCTTAAATTGAAAAAAAAAAAGAAATCTATTAGAAAAATTAATTTTGATTTCTTTTGGTTATATCAGCTTAGTGTTTGGATTCTCACCGAAGGTTTTGGCCGCGGGGAGCCACAATCCAGGACTAAGCCTTGGTTCCCCCTAGCCCGGGTCGAACCCCTTGAAGATCGGCTCGCTCAAAAGAGCATCCGAGAAGAACGAGAGGAATTGTCAAAAGACATGAAACGGATGGCGATGAGGGTCCAACACAGCAGGATACAGATGGTGCGTGTATGCGCGAATAGGAGAATAAACGATCTCCCATTCCATTCATTCGTCAAATTAGAACCGAATTTCTAATTTTGGTTTAGATTCTATGTAGATCAAGAACTACATGAGTTGCTTAACTTACTACGTGAGTTTGATTATAATTGTCAGTCATGGATAGATTCTCCATTTTATAGAGACATAGAATTTCCTCAGCTCTACGAGGTGGAGAGTGCCGTCGCCAAGATGCCCGGAAATCAAGCCCAAACGATTTTGGGAGAGCCCATTGAAACGCTTACTTCTTTATCAACCCAGCAATGAGCAAACTTAGCCAAAAAAGCAGGTTATTCAATAATGAATTTTAATTCAATTATAAATAAAATATTTGATCATCGAAAAACTGAAAGGCATTTACCCAACCGACGGTTGGGTAAATGAACGAGGAGTCCGCGAAAAAGCCTTTTCAAAAAATATAAAAAATTCCATCCATAAAATGGAAGTTCCAACAACAACAACAACAAATCCCCATTCTCTTACCGGGGTCAACCAAGGGAATTTCCCCAGTTTTCCACAATTGGAAAATAGAGCAAATTCGAATCTTTAAAATTCGATCCAAAAAGGTAAGTGACCGGTAATTGTTCTTATTTTATTTGATACATTTCGGTGAGTAATGTTCGTGAATTAGGTGAAGGAAGGTACGGAAAGAGAGGGATTCGAACCCTCGGTAAACAAAAGCCTACATAGCAGTTCCAATGCTACGCCTTGAACCACTCGGCCATCTCTCCTAAAGAATCTTATGATTATGACCTAGAAAACGAGTAAATAGCGAGTCATTCATAGTATTGCAGTCTTCATCTTATTGCAGTATAGGTATGCCTGATCAATTATAAAAACAATAGAAAAAAAAAAATAGAAAACGTTTCATCAAAGAAAGATCTTCCTTCGGGGTTCGATGGATAAAAAATCTTTTTTTATTGTTAAAAGAAAAGACATTACATTAAAAACAAAAGATATATATCTTTTGTTTTATCAATAAGTAGCCTTTGTTATGGTTATAATATTTATACCGAACCAAATTAAACCAAGGAATTGGAACGAATCGAATCGTCTGATGGATTCATATTTTATACTATGATTCCAGTTAGACAGTGTTTATATTTATAAAATGATTCCATAGGAATTCAAAAATAGCTTTCTTTCCAGTTTCAGAACTACTTACTTTTACCTCATGGATCTATTATAAATTCTGGAATCATACCGGGGATTTTTTCATTTTGATTGTATAGTGTATACACGCTATGCACACAAAATAGTTATTCTATATTTTATCATATCATAAAATCATAATTAGATTATTCGATTATTTGATTCTTTTTCCTCTTTGGATCATAATCCAATCAAAACTAACTCCTCCAGGTATCCTAATTTGTAGGAAAAATTCCTTGATTCTTCCACTTAGATGAAATAGAACTAGTTCTGTTCATTGGTATACTACTCCATTGGTTTGGCTGACATCCAATCGGATTGAAACCTTTCCTCCTATTGATTCCTGTGAAAAAGGAACAATTCGAGTGGAAGGGAAGGCCCACATCTTTTTTTAGAATGAGTCTGTTTTTATGTTATTTCGTACTGTAAATTCCCTTTTTGTGGGATTCTTTTCCCCCGAGAGGTAATGCGAAGAATTATCGAATGGATTGTTAACTATGCCTAGATCGCGGATAAATGGAAATTTTATTGATAAGACCTTTTCAATTGTAGCCAATATCTTATTACGAATAATTCCGACAACTTCAGGAGAAAAAGAAGCATTTACCTATTACAGAGATGGTGCGATTTGATTTTTTGATTGATTTTTTGAATTTCTTTATCATTTTCAGTTTTACGAGAAAGCCATATGATTCATTCGGGATAGAAAGAAAACTATTATTGAAATAAACCTACGCTTGTTGAAGGTGAAGTTTGAAAATGGAACAACCCCTTCTGTCGTGTATCCTCGATTGATGCAGCCTCAGACGCTTTCATTTTGATTCGAGTCTTAAGCGAAAGGTTACACCTATGGGTTCTGTATTCCAGGTCAATCCCACTCTACTAGTACCAATGGGCGGCATAGGGGAAGAAGCGCTACACCTAGGAATCAACAACACAAAAACTTTGTTATAAATTATCCCCTTTCCTTATCGGGATCGGGACTACCAAGAATGGTTGGGACAACAAACATCCATCTCGTTCGTACTTTGGATACCCGTATAACCATCGAAGACCGTTGAAGTGACTAATTCCTGAAAATAGGGGGCGTTGAGGACAAAAAAATTGTTGGAGTTACCTTTTCTATATAGCACCAACGCCCTTGGTGTTAAGAAAATACCTCTTGCAGTAGGGTTGGCTAGAGATTTCTTGTAAAAACGCTAGCCCCTCTCAGTTTATAATGAGAATATTTCATTTTGATTTCATGGATTATTATCATTATGCACAGAAGGGAGGAGCCGTATGAGGTGAAAATCTCATGTACGGTTCTGGAACGGGGATTCTTTGAATAGAATGAACGACCGTAACGGATGTCAGCCCAATCCGAAGGAAATTATGCGGAAGCTTTACAAAATTATTACGAAGCTACGCGACTAGAAATTGACCCCTATGATCGAAGTTATATACTCTATAACATAGGCCTTATCCACACAAGCAACGGAGAACATACGAAAGCTTTGGAATATTATTTCCGAGCACTCGAACGAAATCCATTCTTACCGCAAGCTTTTAATAATATGGCCGTGATCTGTCATTACGTGCGACTATCTCCACTATAGAAAAGAGGAAAAAAGAGAAAATAGGCTAGTAAAACTAAATACTACAAATCAAAAATAAAACGGGCTTTCTACATAAGTATCGTACAAAACAACGATTTTTATTAGCTGTAGAAAAAAAAGAGACTTCATATAAGCCGAAATATGAAGAAATAGATATGCCCATTTTATTCTATGGATAAAGGATCCAATTGTTAGAGGAAGCACCGTAAAGATCAATTTTCGAGGTTTTGGGCCGATACAATAAGAACTGCTTACTTATGTCATGATATGAGATAAAAGTTAGGAATCAACTTATGTGATAGAGTCGATCCACTAAGGTATTAAGCAGCGGTGTAGCATCAGATCCCAAAGATAGTAAGCCCTTTCTTAATGGAGGAAAGTCTTTTTCAAAGATTCTATATGAATTTCTATATGAAACCGAGATAGTTACCTTTCAGAAAATTATACCGATAGCGGAGGATGTCTATGTTTCATTCTTCTGAAGGTGGGAGAAAAGATAAAACTGATTAGTAATCAAAATTCAAGTTTGAAACTCATGTAAATTAAATTAATTAATCTCTTCTGGTTAAGCCGATCAAAAATGGGATAGATTTACGAAAAATCTTATTCATTTCGATGGAT